TAGTTACTTTTTTGTTTCCATACAAAAATTCCGACCTTGATCTTGCTAAGGATCCCGATGTGGATCCTTTAAATATAAACTTTAATGAACAGAGTTGAGAAAATAATCTATTTTTTTATAATAAAAAAAATAGATTATCAATCGATTTGATAATAATGCAAGGATTACCAGCAATCCGTCTTGCTCTCACTAAAGAGATATCCATATAGATATCAATATATCACTTGTGACTTTATTTGTTACAAAACACTAATTTGAATCTCAAATTGAAATTATTAAAATGAAATCATAAGAAGGAATATGTAAGCTACCCACTTGATTTCCATGGGATTGTAGTTCAATTGGTCAGAGCACCGCCCTGTCAAGGCGGAAGCTGCGGGTTCGAGCCCCGTCAGTCCCGGCGAATTCAATAAAAAAAGACATCCACTCCCCTTTTTGTTTCTGGGCAGGGGGATCAAAATGGTTTCATTTATCTTTTTTTTCTTTTTTCATCAAGCAAAAGAAAGGGGTATTTCCATTATTTTAACTAGCACCAATTGATGGTAGAGAGACATATGTAAATTAGGATAATTGTTGAGAGTATTCAACACTTCAAGAAAGAGATACTGTATGGGGTTTCTGCTTTTTGTCAATTGATCTCCCATTAACTCGTGTAGGAAAATGGAATAGGATGGCGTATAATACGTTTGCCAAGAGTACCTAATGTATACTTTTATTTCTATGAAGTAAAGGAATTGAAAAAAGTTCGAATCCAACCAAGGAAAGAGGATATTTAAAAAATAAATATAAAATTAGTCGTCCCTAATGAATATGCTCTTTTTAAAGATTAGAGCCGATGTTGAAGAAAAAACTCGTAAGAAAATTTAATTTTTAATTTTAATTTTAGTTAATTTTTTTGAATATTTTAGTTTTTTTCCTGGGACTCGTCTTTATCACACTCCCCTTAGTTGTTTTCCAAAAAGACGATAGACCCTTAAAAATTTTTGAAAATTTCAAATTGAACTTCGTACTTGTTTTCTCTATTTGATTTCTATTGTTTATTTAAGGTTCTTTATAAACTCTTTTTGTAAACAATCGAAGTAGAAAAGGTTTTTTATGATACTTCATCAGATGATTGTACAAGTAAAGTACTAGGTTGTAGAAAAGAAATCGGGGAAAAAGAAAAATAAATAAATATTTTTTGATTGGATCAGGTATCTCATTATGTATTCGGTGTGGATAAAGGATCTTCCTATGTTATACTATTAAATTCTTGACGATGAGTCGATTTCATAGCTACGCTATTGTTATTCATGATATTTCTTTCATTCAATATCATCGAAATCTAATTCATCTGAGTGAGTTTACAAGCGAAAGATTTCTCATCTCTATGGGATTAAATCCCGAGATAAAAAATAAATAAATAATAATAAACGATTAAATTATGGAAGTAAATATTCTTGCATTTATTGCTACTGCACTCTTCATTCTCATTCCTACTGCTTTTTTGCTTATAATTTACGTAAAAACGGTTAGTCAAAATGATTAATTTGAATACAATTTTACTATAAAAGAAAAAAAAAACAAAGAAAAAAAGGATTTAAATTTATCGTCTTAAATGAAAGGAATGCCTTAGACTCAGTAGTAGTATCCTAAGGGGCCCGCTAGTATGGTAGAAAGAGATCTCTTTCTACCATACTAGCCATTATGGTTATTGTAATGTATAAAGTACAAGTGAAATATCTTAATGTAAAGGAATACACCTATATCTCTTTTTTTTTTAATCAATATAAATAGAATATAAAATGTATGTACATACTTTCTCAATTTCATTTGTTTGTTTGATCCGTTTAATACAGATAATCCTAATTCGATGGAAACTTCTTTAGATTTCGAAAAGGGGTTACCCCATGAATGGTTAACCGTGTAAACCCTGATATAAAAATAGAAAATGAGTCAATAAAACAAAACATAAATCCAATTTCTAAAAAAAAATCTTAAAAAAAATTGTCGAACGGTCTATAAAACTAAAACAATTGATACAGGTTGATAGAGTTTGATTATTACCGCAATTAGGAGTACTTCTAGAGTCCACTTCTTCCCCACACTACGAGAGAGAGGGAAAATGTAAAAACTACCATTAAAGCAGCCCATGCGAGACTTACTATATCCATGTGAATTCTGTCCCCTATTTCTATGAATATGAAGAAACTATTCCATTCTTGTTCACTAATACTAATAATAGTGAAATCACTGGTACAGAGTCAAAAAAAGGGAGAGGTATTTGGTCACCATTGATGAACTACTCCAAAAAACACACTTAATCTTATTCTTATAATGAGTTATTCTTAATTATAGAATTTCTAGTAGAATCGACAAGATGTAAACACAAGTAAACAGACACTTTTCGAAGTATCCAAGGAATCTGACTCACATGTAGAAAGAATAAGACTCTTTATTTCTTTTATCGTTTTTTTTTTTCTTTTTGGAAGTAAAAAGAAAGGCAATTATTCATCTAATCTAATATTGATTGAATGTCTGAGCATTCCGAGACTTTAATTAGTCTGTATCCAAAGTATCTTAGGTCCTTTTCAAAACTATTAATTTAATTCCCCCTATGGCTACCCAATCTAATTGAAGACTCAGTTAAGTGGAACTAATTTTAGTAGTGTAAAGTAAAGATTTACGGATTTCCCCCCACTACTTTAAGTTTTCCTTGAATCTGACAGGCAAAACTTTAGGTTAGAGAAAGGAACCTCGAGAGCCAGGGGCTTAGAATCACGATAAAGAAAGTATCAAGAGTCTTTTCCTACGTTTGTTATAATAGGGGATTTCAAGTCTGTTGTTGAGGCGGCACCCGGATTTGAACTGGGGAAAAAGGATTTGCAGTCCCCCGCCTTACCACTCGGCCATGCCGCCAAAACGATAGAAATTAGATTCAAATTTTATCTTTTTTTTCAACTCCGAAAAAAATATATAGTTTTTCAGTCACAAAATATAGAAGAATCCAGTATAAATCCGAACCATTAACTATTGACTGTTAATTCATGACTATTTTTGAATTAAAATCGACATGAATTTATTTCTAATAATAAAAGCAAATCATTAGAAATGTATTTATAACCAATCTATATTTAGTTTTTTCAATTAAAAATAAATCTTCTTCAATTTCAATTATAACAGTAATTCTGAGTATATGTAAACCCCAGAATCAGAATATACATTACGCTGTGTTATAGAGCTATAGTTCTATAACGGGGTATTTTATCTCTCTAGGGATGCTTTTGAGGAGTAATTCTCAATAAATTTTTGTATTTCAATTTTTCATTGAATACATTGAAGAGAAAGTTTAATTTTTGATAGAGCACAGCATGTGCTGTCCCAATATAGAACTGTACCCCAATAAAAGAAGAAAAAGAGACGTATATATCTTATCTGTGCATTCTTTTTTATTTTAATAATAAAAAAATTAATAACTAAAAAAACACAAGTTTTCTTACCTACTTCAATTCAATGATACTCTATTCAAAATAGGTAAAACTTTTTTCTGCAAATATTTTTTTGAACAATGAAATACAAATACATGAAAAAGTAAAGTGGTAAAAAAAAAGTTTTCTATTTATTATATATTTATCTGCTTGAACAGATCCAAGCATGAATACATTTTTTATTTAATGATATGCAATCGAATATGTAATATCATAGGTGAAAATGAAATTACTTTTTTTCTAGTCTTTACAAAACTCCATAAGTTCCAGTGGTATTTCTCAATTCTGTTCCATTTGGATCTATTTCTTATAATTATAAAAAAATTCCAATTGAATCTAGTCTCCGTTCATACGTATTTCATACATTCCATATATCTTGGAGTTGGATAAAATTTCATGTGATTCAGTAAACAGAATAGAAATTCCATTATTGCTAGATCGAATTCTATGGATATGATTCGGTGAAGAATGAGAGATGGGATGGTATTTTTTCAATAAACGGATAAATGGGAAATTCAAAAAAGATGCTCGGGGATGGAAAAGAGGAAACATCTACAATACCCGGATTAAATCAGATACAATTTGAAGGGTTTTATCGGTTTATTGATCAGGGGTTAATAGAAGAACTTTATAAATTTCCAAAAGTTGAAGATATAGATCACGAAATTGAATTTCAATTATTTGTGGAAACATATCAATTGGTAGAACCTCTGATAAAAGAACGAGATGCTGTCTATGAATCACTTACATATTCTTCTGAATTATATGTATCCGCGGGATTAATTTGGAAAACCAGTAGGAATATCCAAGAACAAAGAGTTTTTATTGGAAACATTCCTTTAATGAATTCCCTTGGAACTTCTATAGTAAACGGAATATACAGAATTGTTATCAATCAAATATTGCAAAGTCCTGGTATCTATTACCAGTCAGAATTGGATCATAACGGGATTTCGGTCTATACCGGCACCATAATATCAGATTGGGGAGGCAGGTTAGAATTAGAGATTGATAAAAAAGCAAGAATATGGGCTCGTGTGAGTAGGAAACAGAAAATATCTATTCTAGTTCTATCATCAGCTATGGGTTCGAATTTAAGAGAAATTTTAGAGAATGTTTGCTACCCTGAAATTTTCTTATCTTTCTTGACCGATAAGGAGAAAAAAAAAATTGGGTCAAAAGAAAATGCTATTTTGGAGTTTTATCAACAATTTTCTTGTGTAGGTGGGGATCCAATTTTTTCTGAATCCTTATGTAAGGAATTACAAAAAAAATTCTTTCACCAAAGGTGTGAATTAGGAAGGATTGGTCGCCGAAATATTAACTGGAGACTTAATCTTAATATACCTCAGAACAATATATTTTTGTTACCACGAGATATATTAGCAGCTGCCGATCATTTGATTGGGATGAAATTTGGTATGGGTACACTTGATGATATGAATCATTTGAAAAATAAACGTATTCGCTCTGTAGCGGATCTTTTACAAGACCAGCTCGGTTTGGCTCTGGCTCGTTTAGAAAATGTAGTTA